CCTCGAAAACCGAAAATAGATTCGATACAAAAAATATACGAAATGGTTTTCAAAAAATTTCGTTTTTTAATTTTGAATGAAGTTAGACGACCCAGTTCTATTAGTTTACTCACGAGTTACTCAATGAATCTGTTGATTGGAATCGCGGGATGGATAGATGTTACAGATGATGAATCAATTTCGTTTTATATGCCTCTTACTTTATATTCTTTATATTTGTATATTTGTTATCCCCGTGTATCTATAGATTAATCAAAAACTTTCCATTCAACTTATTTTTTCAATTTTAATTGGTATTTTTCCGGATATTCCTATTTTTTGCAAAAATAGAAACTTCGGTAAATGCTTTAGAAACGTATGTATAAAAATAACATATTTAATTTAGCCCCTTCATGCTTACTATAACTAGTTATTTTGGTTTTCTATTAGCAGCTTTAACTATAACTTCAGCTCTATTTATTAGTCTGAGCAAGATACGACTTATTTAAATTATTTAAAATTGAAATAAAATAAAAAGGGAATTTTTGAAATGAACAATTCATTAAAAGAAAGATTTCTGCGGTGCGGGATTCCGTTTCCGTCTATTTTATAGTTACTTACAGTTACTTGCCGCGCCAATTGTAAATTCTTGGTCATTGAGATTCATGTCAATTTGGATTAATATTTTGGTATGGATATTACCTCTTTTTTTTTTTTTTTTTTCTCTTTTCAAACAAATTGAAATGATTGAAGTTTTTCTATTTGGAATCGTTTTAGGTCTAATTCCTATTACTTTGGCTGGATTATTCGTAACTGCATATTTACAATACAGGCGTGGTGATCAGTTGGACCTTTGATTAATTAAAAGCTCTTTTTTTTTGATTGACCTCCTCCTTTCTTTAATCCCCAGGAGGTCAAATTCCGATTGCTGTGCGCGTTACTGAATCTATTTCAGTCTAATTCATCTAAGAAGACAAAAATCACGCTCTGTAGGATTTGAACCTACGACATTGGGTTTTGGAGACCCACGTTCTACCGAACTGAACTAAGAGCGCTTTCTTATCAGATCAGAATAGATAAAACTGTAAAGAAAAATATTCTTTTCATAATCCTAATATTTTTAGACTAGTACTAGAAGAATACTATCATAAAAATGAAAGATTATGCCCAATTTGAAGCGATCTCAATTGATCCCCTGTTACTGCTCAAAGGAGCAGTAAGAGGTAGGGATGACAGGATTTGAACCCGTGACATTTTGTACCCAAAACAAACGCGCTACCAAGCTGCGCCACATCCCTTCAATTGTTCCACAGTGTAATTGTAGAGAATTCCTGTCTTGTTTTCCATCCTCCATTTATATATATAAAATTTTTCTATATACAAATTTTCTGATCATTTCGTCTTTTTGGTCTCATGTAACATATAATGTAACATATAAGAAATATAAATAATAGTAAAAGAGTTTTCATATATCATATATATTAGATACAAAATATACAAATACAGAACCCGTCGTAAAAAAAATGAGCATTTTTCGGAAATGCTCGGTAAGAGGGGGAATGTATTTTTTTCTGTTTTATGAAAAGGGAAATCTTATTTACCCGGTCATTGTACATTTTGAATTAGGAATTGAGGAATTCGGTGTACAATAAGTGATCCTTACCCACATATGTGTCTGATCATATATGCATTATCTATTAATTACAATAAATTATACAATAATAAAAAGGAGGGTTTTCAATGCGAGATTTTAAAACATATCTCTCCGTGGCACCAGTACTAAGTACGATATGGTTCGGGGCTTTAGCAGGCATATTGATAGAGATTAATCGGTTTTTCCCGGATGCGTTGACATTCCCCTTTTTTTCATTCTAGTTATTGATATGGGAAGAAATGAAGAAGACTAGAGATACGATCAAATATAAATATCCTTGAGTAAAACTTCCCCCCTCTTTTCTCTTTTTTCCCTTTTTTTAATCAAGGGAGGAAAGAGAAAGAATAAAGGTGGATTCAAGATTCGGGCTCAAGGTCGAATTAAATGAATATTCTATTCAGATCTATTAGAGGGGTGTGGGTAGAATCGAAAATGAATATCTAGGACAGGAGTCTTATCCAAGATACTAAAATGATTACTTCAATTTGAAATATAGTTTAGAAATCGTTGTGTTCCTTTTTTGATTTATTTCATTTCTCATTTCATTTACAAATTGAAATTCATTTTCAATATTTATATTTACTTTTATCTTTTATAACTAATTGGATTTTCGGTTAGTAACTTCTCTTTTTTCCTTTCTTTGTTTTGAATTGAAAATAGAAGAGTTGAGTAAATCAAAAATATAAAGGAGGTTCATGGCCAAGAGTAAAGATGTACGAGTAACGGTGATTTTGGAATGTACCAGTTGTGTCCGAAACGGTGTTAATAAGATATCAACGGGCATTTCCAGATATATTACTCAAAAGAACCGGCACAATACGCCTAATCGATTAGAATTGAAAAAATTCTGTCGCTATTGTTACAAACATACGATTCATGGAGAGATCAAAAAATAAATTGGTCTTTCAAGGAGGGGGAAAAAATAACGACATTATCTATACCAGATCTATAACAGATTGAAATAAAAAAATCCTATTTGGGGCAAATTTACAATTTAGATGAATTATAATGAAAAAATAAGATATTCGGGATAAGGAATAAACTAAACAAACAAACTATGGATAAATCCAATCGACCTTTTCTTAAATCCAAGCGACCTTTTCTTAAATCCAAGCGATCTTTTCGTAGGCGTTTGCCCCCGATTCAATCGGGGGATCGAATTGATTATAGAAACATTAGCTTAATTAGCCGATTTATTAGTGAACAAGGAAAAATATTATCTAGACGAGTGAATAGATTGACCTTGAAACAACAACGATTAATTACTCTTGCGATAAAACAAGCTCGTATTTTATCTTTATTACCCTTTAATAAAAGGAAAGGATTTGAAAGAAGCGAGTCGACCGCTAGAACTAATGCTTTTAAAGCCAGAAATAAAAATAAATATAAAAATCAAGAAAATTTAAAAAGAAATAAAAATAAATAGGCTTATTGAATCATAATTCCAATCCGAACTCAAATGCGGATTGGTGTTTTGCTCGAAAAATTCGTGAATCTTGATTTGATTATCGTGTCATAAGAAAAAAACGAATCAGAAATATTTTTTGATTGAACGTGTTTGACTATTTTCTCATATTTTCTCATCGTAATTTCTACTCTACCTTCCCGGAGTTCATTCTCCGGGAACTCCATTTAAATTCTTCCGTTGGATTCTTTACAATCTACTTTTTTTTTATGATCTCGTTCGAAATCATATAAAGACATTTCCTATTTGATATAGCTATTTGCGCAAGTATTTTACGGTTAAGAAGCAATTGGCTCTTGTACAGATCGTGGATGAATTGACTATAACTATAGGATACTCCTATTTCGCGAATTGCTGCGTTTAGCCGAGTGATCCACAAACGACGAAAATCTCTCTTTTGCCTATCCCTATCCCGATGAGCTGAAACCAAAGCTCTTATTTCCTGTTGAGTAATAGTTCGAGTAAGCCTTGAATGAGCCCCTCGAAAACTTGATACAAAGAAACGCATTTTTGTTCGGCGTCTCCGAGCTATATATCCCCGTTTAATTCTGGTCATGGAATAAATGAAACTTTTTCGAATAACTAATTTTTTCTTTCTTTCAGCTATTCTTTTACTCTTTCTTCTATTACTAATACTAATACTAACAAAACGGATTTCTCCAATGTATAAAATAAAAATTCCAATGGCTTTGGCTGCTATAACCTTCCCAACCACGATTTTTCTTTTTTTGTTTAGGTATTTTATCACGAAACAAGAATAAGAAAGACATAAGAAATTTTATTTTCCTATGTATCAAAAATAGAGTAAATAAAAAAATAGAACTAGATAAAGAAATAGTGGGGTTCCTTCGTTTCTATGGTTACTTCTTAAACGGTGAGGTCTTCTCTATACACCGGAGCCTTTAACTTCATTTAATCAACTAATAAACGTTATTGGGAACTTGTATAGTTCACATTCTTTGGCTCTACCCATGAATTCTCCAGTAATAGGTCTTTCACAACGAGATCTACTTATAAAGTAACGGTATTTAAGTATGAAAGTTAGCCGGGGTAGCTGGCCCTGTTAGTCCGTTCTTGCCAGAGTGGGAACCTAATCTTTATGTTTTTTAAATAGGATTTCCTCCGCTTAATGGATAACCATTTGCTACCAATGGAGAATTTCGTCTCATCTTAAATTGAGGTAATTGGATTTGCACCAACGGAAACCATAAACTTTATACACAATAGAGGGATAAGATAGAGTTTTTTAAAATAATGAATGGAGTTCCTTCTTCCATTCTATCCCATTCACTCGGGTACTGACCATTGATACTGGAAAAGTACTTTTTTTACTTTTGTTATGTGCCAGCTGATAATCTAAACGAGTCGCACATACACCCTAGTACATGTTCCTCGACGCTGAGGGCATCCCCGAAGAGCGGGGGATTTCGTGACATTTCTGATTGGCTGTCTTGGATTTCTAATAAGTTGTTTAATAGTTGGCATGTTGAATCGTATACATAATATAATGGGCTGGTTTAGATTGATCCTAACCGACTGATGATGAATTCCTTCTATTTCCATTTAATAGAATGTATATTCAACTCGGAGATCAAATCTCAAATCACGTATTTGAGCGAAATCCATATGAATACAATCCCTACAAGATCAACCCCTAGATGGCAAAAGTAACCCCTACGGCATCAACAATTCCATAAGCTTTGGCTTCTGTTGCTGACAAAAAAATGTCTCTTTCCAAGGCTTCGTCTATGAACCAGGCAGGTTTGCCGGTTCTTTGTACATAAATCTCTGCGAGGTTTTGACGCAGTTTCACCAATTCTTCCATTTCCAAGACAAATTCTCCTGTTTGAGCCTCAAAAAAAGAACTCATAGGTTGATGGATCATTACCCTGATGATATAACAAAATGTTCCTCTAGTTCGCATGAAAAAGCGAAGATAAAAGAAGGATAACGAATAATAGAAGACAAACGATAGAATTGAACAACCGTACAGGCATCTTTTGGGCATTGCATACGGCTCTACAATAAAATGGACCCCGACCCCTCCCTTCCCTTCCAAAGAGAAAAATAGAATCTATCAGAACCAGATGGGTAAATGATCAAATTGCCACCCTTCCTTTCGGAGAAGTTTAAAAATATTATGATGGCTCCGTTGCTTTATATATTTCTATTTATTATTTTTTTGTCTCTAGCAATCCCAAAGTTTCTTTTTTGATCCGATCAAATAAGGAAAAAATCGTGTTTTTTTCGTACTCTTTCCTAACATAACTTAAAGATTGTTAAGCGCCCCCTGGCATGAAAACGAAAAAGGTTTGTGACGCTGAACTGGACTCCCGATAGATAAGAGAAAATCGGAAATACTCTTTAGTTCATACTACTCTCTCGATACATAATCGAATGTTTTGAAAAACAATACAAAAAATTGAATATCGAATTCGAAGTGCCATGCTATTATTACTTAATATTCATAACTTAATAATATTCATAACTTAATATTATATTGACATTCATATATTCATATAACGAAGGCATAGTCTTCTTTTTTTTTGTCAAATAAAAACCTCATTGGCGCCAAGCGTGAGGGAATGCTAGACGTTTGGTAATTTCTCCCCCGACCAGGATAAAAGATCCCATTGAAGCGGCTAATCCTATGCATATTGTATGGACATCTGGTCGCACACTTTGCATAGTATCAAAAATAGCTGCTCCAGATATTACCCCTCCCCCAGGAGAGTTTATAAACAAAAAAAGATCCTTGGTCTCATCCTCGAGACTGAGATATACCAAAAGACCAACAATTTGATTCGCGCTCTCACTATCAATCTCTTGAGTTAAAAAAAGGCATCGTTCGCGATAAAGTCGGTTGATTTGGGGAAATTGTTTCCCTTAGGAACCGTACATGCGCCTTTTGACGCATACGGTTCAAAAAAATTGCGAAAAAGAATCAATGTATAGATTCCAGCCCCCTTTCTTTTTAACAGGCTCTTTCTGACGTCTAGCGAAATTTTCTTCGATTTTTCAATAAAGACGAATTTGGTTTTTAATAATTTTCAATAAAGACGAACTCCTTTTTCGACTTTTCGCTTTTCTATTAGAAGAATAAGAAAGGGGTCACTCAACTTATCGAGTTAACTTCTCATTGATGTATTGTTTCATCGAGATTTAATCCAAATTCCGATGGCATTTTCTTGTTCCTGAATGAGTTTCTTTTATTTAGGTTTCTGCTCTCCTCCGGGTAAAGATTCGCCCAATTTGTATTTGTATATATAGGACAAATGCTCCCATTACCATTTCTTTTTGTTATGACTTTATTTTTTCAATTCATTTCATACCTTCTACCAAGTAATTATTCAAGTTTGAGATACCCTCGTTTGACAAAGAGGATCTATTTCAATTTCCAAATATAGGAATCGGTTATGGTACAAGTAAAAATCATCGATATATTACCGATTTGCTTTTTTTTAAACGGAGCCTGAATACTTCAATTTTTTAGTCCAACCAAGCCAACCATAATCTAATAATAAGTAATATGAATTTTCCCCAAAAAGGCTCTCATTGCACTTCACGCTCCAAATTTTGGATGATTCCATTCATTTATCTAGGTGAAACGGGGGCTATCTCTATCGGGGGAGAGAACGGGGAAATCCCAAATGACTCAATATATCTGACAAGTCGCACTATATATCAATCCACGATGCATCTTCCTCTCCGGGATTTCGGAAAGGTACTTTTGGAACACCAACGGGCATAAAATGAAAGAAAAAAATTTTATATTTCAATTTAAAATTTCACTTTGATGGGGAAACGTAAAAATAGGGTTTTATTGGCTTTATAGGGGTTTATTGGCTTTCATAGTATTGGTTTTTATCGTATTTCTTTTATACATAGATTCTATAGACTATAAAAATTCCTAAAGTAATAAAAAAGGCAGAATTAATAAAGTAAAATTATTACGAATAGGGCCTTCTAATGATGAATAAGTGGGGACCCATTCGCTCATAGAAAAAGGTATCAACCCCCGTTGCGTATTGGTACTTATCGAGTATAGAATAAATCTGCTTCTCTTTGTTCCTACGAACAGAATTGTTCCATTCTTACCAACAGAATAGAACAAATATTAACCCTTGTTCTAAAAAAATCCGCTGAACAAGAGCAAGAGGGGTCCATAGGATAGTCATAGTCCTAGTATAGTATTTTCCTCTTTTCCAACGCAATAAAGTTACGCAGTGTCTATTTATCTTTGATAAAGGGGTATTTCCATGGGTTTGCCTTGGTATCGTGTTCATACCGTTGTATTGAATGATCCCGGTCGGTTGCTTTCGGTTCATATAATGCATACAGCTCTGGTTGCTGGTTGGGCTGGTTCGATGGCTCTGTATGAATTAGCGGTTTTTGATCCTTC